TGATGACACTTTTTTAGTTAGGGATAGTAATGGTGATAGTTACTCTGTATATTTTGATATTGAAAATCGGATTTTTGAAGTTAACAATGATAATTCTTTTCTGAGTCTGAGTGAACTAGAAATTTTTTTTTCTAGTTATTTGAATAGGGGGTCCAAAAAAAAGAATCACTACTATTATCATTATATGTATGATACTCAATCTAGTTGGAATAATCACATTAATAGTTGTATTGATAGTTATCTTCGTTTTGAAGTCAGTATTAATAGTTCTATTTCAAGTAATATCAACAATTACAGTGACAGTTACATTTATAATTTCGTTTGTACTAAAAATCAAAATATAAACGGTAGTGAGAGTGGTCGTTCTAGTACTAGTATAAGAACTATAAGAACTAGGAAAAATTTCAATGATTTCAATATAAATGATTTCAATATAAATAAAAAATACAGACATTTATGGGTTCAATGCGAAAATTGTTATGGATTAAATTATAAAAAACTTTTTAGGTCAAAAATGAATATTTGTGAACTGTGTGGATATCATTTGAAAATGAGTAGTTCAGATAGAATTGAACTTTCGATTGATCCCGGAACTTGGGATCCTATGCATGAAGATATGGTATCTAGGGACCCCATTGAATTTCATTCAGAAGAGGAACCTTATAGAAATCGTATCAATTCTTATCAAAGAAAGACAGGTTTAACTGAAGCTGTTCAAACAGGCATAGGTCAACTAAATGGTATTCCCGTAGCAATTGGCGTTATGGATTTTCAGTTTATGGGGGGTAGTATGGGATCTGTAGTAGGTGAGAAAATTACTCGTTTGATCGAGTATGCTACTAATAGATCTCTACCTGTCATTATTGTGTGTGCTTCTGGAGGAGCACGCATGCAAGAAGGAAGTTTGAGCTTGATGCAAATGGCTAAAATATCTTCTGCTTCATATAATTATCAATCAGATAAAAAGTTATTCTATGTATCAATTCTTACATCTCCTACAACCGGTGGAGTAACCGCCAGTTTTGGTATGTTGGGAGATATTATTATTGCTGAACCTAACGCCTACGTTGCATTTGCGGGTAAAAGAGTAATTGAACAAACATTGAATAAGATAGTACCTGAGGGTTCACAAGCGTCTGAGTATTTATTCGATAAGGGGTTATTCGATCCAATAGTACCACGTAATCTTTTAAAAGGTGTTCTGGGTGAGTTATTTCAACTCCATGGTTTCCTTCCCTTGAATTCAAGTTCAAAAAATTAAATTATAGCACTAGATTCAGTTATTTTATTTGTATGTAGCGAACAAGTATTTAATTCATTGTAATCAAAAAAATAAGAAGAATGGTATTTTCTTTGATGACATAAGTTCTCCTTGTAGTAAGAGACAGAGGTTTCGGATAATTATTTTTTATTTTCGATTTTTATATTAATAAAAATTTATAAATATAAATAATTTATAATAATTTTCATTTTTTAGATTTTAGAATATAGAATAGATAGTTTTTATCTAATCAACTAGAATTCAATTTCTAGTTGATATTACTTATTACTTAACTTTACTTATTACTTAACTTTATAAAAATAAATTAGTAATAAATTAGTTATAATTATTATAGTAATAACTTTATATTATTTATAATAGATAAGATATCTCATAAGAAGATATCTTTTTAATAGATATTTATTAGATAGAAGTATTAAATCGAGGCGCCTATTTTATGACAGATTTCAACTTACCCTCTATTTTTGTGCCCTTAGTGGGCCTAGTATTTCCGGCAATTGCAATGGTTTCTTTATTTCTTCATGTCCAAAAAAATAAGATTGTCTAGACCCAAGGGACCGAATCTTATCAATTGATTTCAACACTGGATTATCATCCAGATATTTATTTCGTGTAATATGGTATGTGGTTCTTTCCGAACACATAAATGATGTTATGCGGATACATGATATCTACATAAATGTATGTATATAAATGTATGTATATGTGGATATAGCTGGTTCGAAATGGATTAGCAAATATTTAAATATTTAAAATAGAAAGTCAATGTATCTAACTAATTACTCCTAAAGTCAATGTATCTAACTAATTACTCCTAATGTTTCAAATCAGAATAGTGCTAGTTGATGAAAGTGACTTCGGAGTGAAAAAGGGTAAAGTCAAATTCATTTGGGTTATTCGCTCAATTCCAATCGAATGCAACTCGAATGCAACTGGATCTAGTATAGTATGAATTGGCGATCAGAACATATATGGATAGAACCTATAACGGGGTCTCGAAAAACGAGTAATTTTTTCTGGGCCTGTATCCTTTTTTTAGGTTCACTAGGATTCTTAGTAGTTGGAACTTCCAGTTATCTTGGTAGGAATTTCATATCCGTATTTCCATCTCAGCAAATCATTTTTTTTCCGCAAGGGATTGTGATGTCTTTCTATGGGATCGCGGGTCTATTCATTAGCTCCTATTTGTGGTGCACAATTTCGTGGAATGTAGGTAGCGGTTATGACCGATTCGATAGAAAGGAGGGAATAGTGTGCATTTTTCGTTGGGGATTTCCTGGAATAAATCGTCGCATCTTCCTTCGCTTCCTTATGAGAGATATCCAATCAATCAGAATGGAGGTTAAAGAGGGTCTTTATACTCGTTGTGTCCTTTATATGGAAATCAGAGGCCAAGGAGCCATTCCCTTGACTCGTACTGATGAGAATTTGACTCCACGACAAATTGAACAAAAAGCTGCCGAATTGGCCTATTTCTTGCGCGTACCAATTGAAGTATTTGGAAACGAATTGAAGTGAAGAATAAATGAAATTCAAGAATAAATATTTTCTCAAGATAGGGGAAGGAACTTGCGAATTCCCCTTTTAATACAACTGAAGTTTCTTCATTCTTTTATACGAGAAAAAGTCTAATCTAACTAACTAATCTAAAAAGAAAATAAGTATAGATATAAATTAATCAAACCTATCTGAACATGTATTTCGTAATACAGAATTCATCTTTTTAGGTCCAAGATTTTGAATTGATAATAGACGGTGAAACATTCTTCGAAAGAATTAATTGATTTGATCCAGGGGAGTTTTTTCGTCTCGAAGCTTGATTCATTACTTCAAGTGGGTTTTCGAGTATTCGTCGAAAGCAACAAATGAAAATGGTTCCATTTGCCCAATTGAGTAATATTTCTTTCTTTTTTTCTCATTTTCATCCGAAAAGGACTCTTATTCTATTTCTATAGTCCTTCTAAATCCAAAAAAAGATAATAATTATTATTACACAAAAATAGGAAAGGAATAGATCCAGAGGCAAATATCTTGTTATCAAACTCTTGCTTCAGAGAAATATCAGATCAAATAGAGTCGACGAATGAAGCAGGTTCATTAACAATTCAATTCACAGAGAAAAATGAAAAAAAAGAAAGCATTAGCCTCCCTTCCGTATCTCGCATCTATAGTCTTTTTGCCCTGGTGGGTCTCTTTCTCGTTTAATAAATGCCTGGAACCTTGGGTTACTAATTGGTGGAATACCAGGCAATTGGAAACTTTTTTGAATCATATTCAAGAGAAAAACGTTCTAGAAAGATTCATAGAATTAGAAGAACTATTCCTATTGGATAAAATGATAAAGGAGTACCCGGAAACACATATACAAAAACTTCATCTAGAAATACACAAGGAAACAATACAATTGGTCAAAGCACACAATGAATATGATCTCCATATCATTCTGCATTTCTCGACAAACATAATATGTTTCACTATTCTAAGTGGTTATTTTTTTATGAGTAATGAAGAACTCGTTATTCTTAATTCTTGGGTTCAGGAATTCCTCTATAACTTAAGTGACACAATAAAAGCTTTTTCTATTCTTTTAGTTACTGATTTATGGATCGGATTTCACTCGACCCATGGTTGGGAACTAATGATCGGTTCGGTCTACAACGATTTTGGATTGGATCATAACGATAAAATTATATCTGGTCTTGTTTCCACTTTTCCAGTTATTCTGGATACAATTGTGAAATATTGGATCTTCCACTATTTAAATCGTGTATCTCCTTCGCTTGTAGTAATTTATCATTCAATGAATGAATAAAAAACTCATTTGATCTAATTATATCAATCAAATCAGAATCTTTCTTCGTGTATAAAGAAATCAATGAAAATTTGACTTAATTCTTTATACTTCTATCTGTTCAAGGTGTTCGTCAAGGTATTCGTCCTATATTCCAATACAATTATTCCAGTACAATGACAGACTCGTGTATAGGGAACTATACTAGCTACCTATCTAATTTATTGTAGAAATTCCGGGATCAATGATTGGACATGAAAAATCAAAAGACTTTTTCTTGGGTAAAGGAAGAGATGACTCGATACATTTCTGTATCGATCATGATATATGTAATAACTCGGGCATCTATTTCAAATGCATATCCTATTTTTGCGCAGCAGGGTTATGAAAACCCGCGAGAAGCGACGGGACGAATTGTATGTGCCAATTGCCATTTAGCTAATAAACCCGTAGATATTGAAGTTCCGCAAGCTGTGCTTCCTGATACTGTATTTGAAGCAGTTGTTCGAATCCCTTATGATAAGCAACTGAAACAAGTTCTTGCTAATGGTAAAAAGGGGGCTTTGAATGTGGGGGCTGTTCTCATTTTACCCGACGGATTCGAATTAGCTCCCCCTGATCGTATTTCTCCCGAGTTGAAAGAAAAGATAGGAAATCTGTCTTTTCAGAATTATCGTCCCAATAAAAGAAATATTATTGTGATAGGTCCTGTTCCCGGTCAGAAATATAGTGAAATCGTCTTTCCCATTCTTTCCCCCGACCCTGCTACGAAGAAAGACGTTCACTTCTTAAAATATCCCATATATGTAGGTGGGAACAGAGGAAGGGGTCAGATTTATCCTGATGGTAGCAAAAGTAACAATACAGTCTATAATGCTACATCAACAGGTATAGTAAGCAGAATAGTACGTAAAGAAAAGGGGGGAT